TTGCTTTTTTACTTGTTTTTTTGTTTGATTCTTTCAAACATCAAAGAACTCATTTAACCTTTCCTTTGGAATATGTCTTATGTATAAAGTATATTCCTTTTGAACGGATGGATCCACTCAAAATTAATCAAATTTTATATAAAAAAGGTGTGGGCCTATGCCAGGAACCAGATTTGAACTGGTGACACGAGGATTTTCAGTCCTCTGCTCTACCAACTGAGCTATCCCGACCATTACCGAAGTATCATCCTCATTTTACTAGCTGCCTTAGGTCTATGTCAATTAAAAGAAACTAAAAAGTAGGAAATTAAAAAAGTTTTGGACCGGTAATTTTTTGGATCTTCTAAAAGAATACTTTCTAAGTTTTAAAATGAAAATTGTATTGTTGAATAGCTAAAAAAAACAAGGTAAGGTGTCAAACAGACTTTTTGGGGAGTACAGTTGGGGATAGAGGGACTTGAACCCTCACGATTTTAAAAGTCAACGGATTTTCATCTTACTATAAATTTCATTGGTGTCAGTATTGACATGTAGAATGGGACTCTATCTTTATTCTCGTCTTATTAATAAGTTCCACCAAAGATCTATCAGACTATGAAGTGAATCATTTGATCAATGAATATTCGATTTTGTCTTCAACTTCGAATTGATTCACAACATTTCTATTTCTTAAATAGAAAAAAAAGAAATAGAGATTCAAGTCGTCATTTTTGAGATCATTTTGTGTTACCTATCCTTATGCAATATAGGTTTTTCTCCTTCATCCTTTTTGATTTGAAGTTTCGATCGAAGGATTCCGTTATCAACACAAGGTAGTGAACTCCATTTGTTAGAACAGCTTCCATTGAGTCTCTGCACCTATCCCTTTTTTCTCGTTTTCTAAACTCGGGTTTGTTCGCGTAAACCGAGATTTGGCTCAGGATTGCCCGTTGTTAATTCCAGGGTTTCTCTGAATTTGAAAGTTATCACTTAGTAGGTTTCCATACTAAGGCTCAATCCAATTAAGTCCGTAGCGTCTACCAATTTCGCCATATCCCCCCTTTTGCTTTGAAATTAGGATCTCATTATGATGTCTTTCCACTTTTTCTTATGTCGAAACCCTGGAATTCATTACATATAGATACTTATTTGATTTCTTTGGTATCTTCTTTCATTTTTTTTTTAGCGACATCCATATTGATTTAGTCTACTCAACAAAGATTCTATCATTTTTGTATTTGCAATTCAATATGGTTATATATTACATAACATATATATGTTCTTCCCTTTCTCATCTTTGTCTTTAATTTCAATAAATAGTCGAACGGTCGATTCTTTTTTTTTCACTTCCACGAAACGAAATTTATGATTAGTATTGAAACTTAGAATGTAATGGAAAAAGATTCTAAGTCTACTTCGTAGATTTCAAATTCGAATAATTCTCAAAAATTATATCCGAAGATTAATTTCGAATATTAATTATTCGAATTCGAATATTCGAAATAAAAAAGAAAATAAAAAAAAAATAATAATAGCATGAGGTTAGAACAAAAAAAACAAGAATTTAAAATAAGATGTCATTTAACTAAAAAAAAAGATTTCTGAGCTAATTAATATTTTTTTATTTATAAACTAATGAAATCAAAATTATAAAGTAGATATATTGCTATATTCTATTAATTAATTAATTAAGGTTTTGTTTTATTTATTTAATACTAGTCACTATTTATTTGAGCTATATTCTGTTCTAGAATAGATAGAATATGTATGATTTGTTCTATATAGATAAGGATGAATAGAATAGTTAATTGATACGATCTAGTAGTTTAGTGAATTTGTATGCATGCGATATTTCTGTTATTTGAGCCCGCTTAGCTCAGAGGTTAGAGCATCGCATTTGTAATGCGATGGTCATCGGTTCGATTCCGATAGCCGGCTTTTCCATATTTTTGCGTTTTTTTTTTACATGATTTTTAATGTACTTTCAAAATAAAAGAAGGTTGAAAAAACTTCTTTCACCTTTTTCCAAGAGTTACGACTCTATTTATATTATGGCATAATTTATTTTATGTAATATAAACTTCCATCTAGGAATATATATCTTGGGTAAAAAGGTTAGATCTTTGCAAAATAAATAAAGAAAAAAAGGAAAATTTTTTTTTATTGTATATATATTATATATACAATAAAAATAATCTGTATATTGAGAGAATATATCTACTTACTCTTTCTATTCCAATAGTTTATTTTAGTGGATTTCACTTCATTTATCATTATCATTTAGTTCAGTTTTAATTTTGTTTCGTTTTTAAAAATTTCAATAAAAAAAGGAGTCTTTATGTCACGTTACCGAGGGCCTCGTTTTAAAAAAATACGCCGTCTGGGGGCTTTACCGGGACTAACTAGTAAAAGGCCTAGGGCAGGGAGCGATCTTAGAAATCAATCACGCTCCGGAAAAAAATCTCAATATCGTATTCGTTTAGAAGAAAAACAAAAATTGCGTTTTCATTATGGTCTTACAGAACGCCAATTACTTAAATATGTTCGTATCGCCGGAAAAGCCAAGGGGTCAACAGGTCAAGTTTTACTACAATTACTTGAAATGCGTTTGGATAACATCCTTTTTCGATTGGGTATGGCTTTGACTATTCCTCAAGCGCGCCAATTAGTTAACCATGGACATATTTTAGTTAATGGGCGTATAGTAGATATACCAAGTTATCGCTGCAAACCACGAGATATTATTACAGTGAAGGATGAACAAAACTCTAGAACTTTGGTTCAAAATCTTCTTGATTCATCTGCCCCCGAGGAATTGCCAAAACATCTGACTCTTCACACATTCCAATATGAAGGGTTAGTCAATCAAATAATAGATAGGAAATGCGTCGGTTTGAAAATAAATGAATTGCTTGTCGTAGAATATTATTCTCGACAGACTTAATAACCCTAACTTAAGTAAAAAAAAGAACTAAAAACAAGAGTTCAGACAACTCCCCCTTGCCCTCTTTTTGATTAAAAGTAAAAAGGCACAAGGTAAAGGATTTTTTCTGGGAATATTTTTCCCATTCATGTATCATAGGTTAGTAGGGAGATTTGGATCCCTTATTTGCTTTTCCCAGCATTTTCCATATCAAAGAAATTAGGAATAGAGAATCGATTTCAAAATCAAAGCAAACTAAATTTTAGATCTTTTTTTTTTTAGTTTATTTCATACATTGTGGTCAATCACATAAGATTGGTGAATTAGTTGAAAGTACGGAAAGAGAGGGATTCGAACCCTCGGTAAACAAAAGTCTACATAACAGTTCCAACGTTACGCCTTCAACCACTCGGCCATCTCTCCTACGTCAGAATTATGACTGAGTACCTGGGTGAATAGCGAGTTATTCATAGTTTTTTAGATTATGGTTAATAGATACCTTTTTTGACCGGAAAATTTGGAAGTCGATAGAAGGTTTTTTTATTTTAATGAGTCCGCTTTTATGTTAGTTCGTACTATACAATTCCTTTGTTTGTGAGATACTTTTCTCACAAAAGAAAAGGGAAAGGAAATAAAAAGAGTTATAGAATGGATAACTACCTATGCCAAGATCACGTATAAATGGAAATTTTATTGATAAAACCTTTTCAATTGTAGCCAATATCTTATTACGAGTCATTCCGACAACTTCCGGAGAAAAAGAGGCATTTACTTATTACAGAGATGGTGCGATTTGATTATCATTATTTTTTGAATTTCTCGCCGATTTCGAATAGAAAGAAAAACAAGTATTGAAAAAAAATATCTACGCTTTTGAAGGTGAAGTTTATAATATAAAAAAAGCAATCCCTTCTGTCATGTATCCACGATTAATGCAGCCTTAGATGCTTCAATTGTGAATTTGAGAGTATTGAGCAAAAGGTTTTGACCTATGGATTCCCGTATTACAAATAAATCCTACTACACTAATACAATATACGAATAGGAGGCATAGGGGAAGAAGCACTACGCCGAGAAATCAACAACACGAAAACTTTCTTCAAAATTATGCCTTTTCTTTCTTCTTCTTCATTTGGGATTGGGACTAATTAAAATGGTTGGAACAATAAACATCCATCTCGTTTGTATTTTGGATACCCGTATAACCATTGAAGACTGTTGAAATGACTAATTCCTGGAAATTTAGGGGCGTTCAGAACAAAGAAATTTTGAGAGTTTCCTTTTTTATTTTTATCTAGTATGAACACACTTGGTAGTAAGAAAAGATCTTTTGCAAGAAGGTTGGCTAGGGATTTATTGTAAAAACATTAGCCCCACTTAGTTCATAATGACATCAAATTTTTCCATATATTATTTTCATTATGCACCTAAAGGAGGAGCCGTATGAGATGCAAATCTCACATACGGTTCTGAAACGGAGAATTCTTTCAATCGAATGACGACCGTAACGGATGTCGGCTCAATCTGAAGGAAATTATGCGGAAGCATTACAGAATTATTATGAAGCTATGCGACTAGAAATTGATCCCTATGATCGAAGTTATATACTCTATAATATAGGCCTTATCCACACAAGTAATGGGGAACATACCAAAGCTTTAGAATATTATTTTCGGGCATTAGAACGAAACCCCTTTTTACCACAAGCTTTTAATAATATGGCTGTGATCTGTCATTACGTGCGACTATCTCCACTATAGAAAAAAAAGAACGAACAGCTAGTCAATCAACTACTAGAAACACAAAAAAAGGCTTTCTACATAAACATCGTCCAAAACGATTTTTTATCAGCTGTAGCAAATAACAAAACTTCAGAGATCGAAATATGAAGTGAAGACTAGATATGCCTAAATACTTTCTTCTATGGATAAAAAAAGATTGAATTGATAGAGGAAGCACCGTAAAGATCAATTGGAAAGGTTTTGGACCGAGATACAATACAACAAGAGCTGTTTTATTTATATCATAATATGAGATAAATCCTTAGGAATCTACTTATGTAATAGAGTGGATCCCCTAAGATATTGAGCAGCGGTGT